AACCCTTATGGGTTGTGTCCGAAGACATGGAAAGGGATGTTTTTATGTCAGCAACAGAAGCCCAAGCTCATGGAATTATTGATCTTGTAGCGGTTGAATAAAAAATAGCAGGGATTTCCCGAAATTGGAGATTTTATCTTCTTACCGGGGTTAATATAATATTTTCTATTATTACTATTAATATAGAATAGAGAAGTACTTCATAATTATCCGGTTAGGATTGATCTAAACCAACTCATTATGTATACAATTCAACATGCCAACTATTAAACAACTTATTAGAAACACAAGACAGCCAATCAGAAATGTCACGAAATCGCCCGCCCTTCGGGGATGCCCTCAGCGTCGAGGAACATGTACTAGGGTGTATGTGCGACTCGTTCAGACCATGGACCGGGACAAAAGAAAGTACAAAATTTTTCCCGTATCAGCGATCAGTACCAGTGAATAGGATAGAATGAATGGAAGAGCTCCGTTCATTACCTAAAAATAAATAAAAAAGATTTATCCTATCCTTTTATTGTGTATCAAATTTATGGTTTCTATTGGTGCAAATCCAATCACCTCAATTTTCCATTTTAGATGAGAAAGAATACCCCATTGGTAACAAATGCTTATCCATTAAGCAGAGGAAATCCTATTTAACAGAAAGATTATGGCCTTATTCTTCCAAGAACGGACTAAGAGGGTCAGCTACCCAACTAATCTTTATAATTAAATACCGTTACTGTATAGGTTGATCTCGTTGTGAAAGACCGATTACTAGCTAATTCATGGGTAGAGCCAAAGAGGGTGAACTGTACAAGTTACCAATAATATTGATGAAATGAAAAAAGGAGCTCCGGTGTATAGAGAGGACCTCACCGTTTAAGAGGTAACCATAGAAACGAAGGAACCCACTATTTCTTTATCAATTTTTGTTTTTTTTTTGATACCTAGTATCAATACAATTTCGTATTTTAAGGTGAAATCCCTAGAACAAAAAAAGAAATCGTGGTCGGGAAGGTTATAGTAGCAAAAGCCATTGGAATTTTCATTTTATACATTGGAAAAATACGTTGTGTTATTAATAGACTAGGAAAGGAATAACTGAAAGAAAGGAAATCAATTAGTTATTCATCAAAGTTTCATTTATTCAATGACTAGAATTAAACGAGGATATATAGCTCGGAGACGTAGAACAAAAATTCGTTTATTTGCATCAAGCTTTCGAGGGGCTCATTCAAGACTTACTCGAACTGTTACTCAACAGAAAATAAGAGCTTTGGCTTCAGCTTATCGGGATAGAGGTAGGCAAAAAAGAAATTTTCGCCATTTGTGGATCGCTCGAATAAATGCAGTAATTCGATATAATAAGGTATACTACAGTTATAGTAGATTCATACACAATCTGTCCAAGAGGCAGTTGCTTCTTAATCGTAAAATCCTTGCCCAAATTGCTATATTAAATAGAAATTGTCTTTATATTATTTCCAATGAGATCATAAAATAAGAAGATTGGAAAGAATCCAGCGGAATGTTTAAAATGGAGTTCGCTGGAGAATGAACTCCGAGAAGGTAGAGTAGAAATTAGTATGATAAAATATGATAAAGTGATCAAAATTAGCAAATATGTTCAATAAAAAAAGATTTATTTTTCTTTCCCTATTCTTTTTTTTTCTTACGACACGACAATCAAATCTAGATTCTCGGATTTTTCGAACAAAGCATCAATCCGCGGTTGAGTTTGGATTAGAAGTTAAATTCAATTGAAGAGTAAGCCTATTTATTCCTGGTTCTAAGACCAATAGTTCTAGCGGTCGACTCGCTTCTTTCAAATTGTTTCTCATTATTAAGAAAAGGTAACAAAGATAAAATACGAGCTTGTTTTATAGCAGTAGTAATTAAGCGTTGCTGTTTTAAGGTCAATCTATTTACTCGTCTAGATAATATTTTTCCTTGTTCACTAATAAATCGACTAATTAAACTCATGTTTCTATAATCAATTCGATCCCCCGATTGAATCGGGGGCAAACGCCTACGAAAAGATCGTTTGGATTTAAGAAAGAGTCGCTTGGATTTATCCATGGTTTGTTTATTCCTTATCCCGAAAATTCCCGAAAATCCTATTTCGATCAGATCTCAAATTATTTAGAATTAAGAAATAGGATTTGGTTTTTTTATATTAATTATATTAATATATGTCTAATATATGTAATTTTTCATCTTCCTTGGATTGGAAAAGGGTGACACACAGACGACCGGTTCGATCTATTTCTTTATCTCCCCGTGAATCGTATGTTTGTAACAACGGGGACAGAATTTTCTCAATTCCAATCGACTAGGTGTATTGTGTCGATTCTTTTGAGTAATATATCTGGAAATCCCGATTGATTCCTTATTAACACCGTTTCGAACACAACGAGTACATTCCAAAATAACTGTTACTCGGGCATCTTTACCCTTGGCCATGAACCTCCCTTGGATTTTTGATTCACGCAACTCTTCCGTTTTCCGATCC